TCACCTACCTTTTGAATGGCAGTTCCAAAAAAACGTACTTCTATGTCAAAAAAGCATATTCGTAGAAATCTTTGGAAAAAAAAAGGATCTTTAGAGGCAGTAAAAGCTTTTTCTTTAGCTAAATCTGTTTCCACCGGACAGTCAAAAAGTTTTTTTGTGCGACAAAAAAAAGTCTTGGAAAAATCTTAATTGACATGTTTCAAAGAACTTCCAAATTTCCATTTTTGAATTGTAAGACAAATGATTCAATTTTACTAAATTGTATTTGTATTTCACTTCTCATATTAGTTAGAGCTAGGTAATATGAAAAATAAGAATCTTTCTGTCTACTTGATTCAAAGTACTCAGTATTGTGTATTTTATTCTTTTTTCTCATTTTTTTATATTTTTTATAGTCTTTATATATTTCTATTATATTCTATTTTAGTTATTTTCTTCTTTGTTATTGTTTATGTTCTATTTTATTCTATTTATTTCAATTTCTATTGATTGATATTGAATTCGTGAGATGGTTTTTTCTTTCCTATGAATTGTGCTTTTCAAAATAGAAAAGCACAATTACGATAGACAAGGAAGAATCTGAATATTTCATTCTACTTTATACTAAGGTGTTGGATCTCAAAATCGTTAGAAAAGAATTATGAATTTTATACCCCGACTGAGAACGAAACTATTGAGTTCTGACTCTTCTGAATAAACAAGAGCTAGGTTTCTAGTTTCTAGTACGGAAAAGTTGATTATTCAAACTGAACTTACGAAGATACTAATTAAGTATTATTGATATTTTCTTTATATTTAAAAATTCCATTCATCTGGAAATGCATCTTTCTTCATTGTTTCCTAAACTCTATTTAATATCGACAATTCAACATGAATTTCCTATTATTATTATATATATTATATATTCTTATTTAAGGTAAGCCGCCATGGTGAAATTGGTAGACACGCTGCTCTTAGGAAGCAGTGCTAGAGCATCTCGGTTCGAGTCCGAGTGGCGGCATAAAGAATTATTCATATTAATAATATAGACACAATAGATCTAATAGAATCTAAAAGAGAATATTTAAAATATTCTCTTTTAGATTCTATTTAATCCCCTCCCCGATTTCAATTATTTCAAAGGGACTCTTCTTTATGATATTTGCAACCTTAGAACATATATTAACTCATATTTCCTTTTCGGTCATCTCAATTGTGATTCTGATTCATTTGATGAACTTATTAGTCTACGAAATCGAAGGATTACATAATTCGTCAGAAAAAGGGATGATAGCTACTTTTTTCTCTATAACAGGGTTTTTAGTTATTCGTTGGATTTCTTCGGGACATTTTCCCTTAAGTAATTTATACGAATCATTAATCTTCCTTTCATGGAGTTTATCCATTATTCATATGATTCCGTATCTTGGGAATCATAAAAATGATTTAAGCGCAATAACTGCACCAAGTGCCATTTTTACCCAAGGTTTCGCCACGTCAGGTCTTTCAACTGAAATGCATCAACCCGCAATATTAGTACCTGCTCTACAATCTCAGTGGTTAATGATGCATGTCAGTATGATGCTATTGAGCTATGCAGCTCTTTTATGTGGATCGTTATTATCAGTTGCTCTTATAGTGATTACATTTCAAAAAAGAATCGATTCTTTTTTGAAAAACAAGAATTTTTTCAGTTTAAGGAAGTCGTTTTTCTTTGGTGATATGGAATATTTGAACCAAAAAGGAAGTGTATTAAAAAATACTTCTTTCTTCTCATTTCAAAATTTTTACAAATATCAATTAATTCAGCGTTTGGATTATTGGAGTTATCGTGTCATTAGTTTAGGGTTTACCTTTTTAACCATAGGCATTCTTTCTGGAGCAGTATGGGCTAATGAAGCATGGGGTTCTTATTGGAATTGGGACCCTAAGGAAACTTGGGCATTTATTACTTGGACCATATTTGCAATTTATTTACATACTAGAACAAATACAAAATTGCAAGATCAAGGGACAAATTCGGCATTTGTAGCTTCTATAGGATTTCTCCTAATTTGGATATGCTATTTTGGGATCAATATATTAGGAATCGGGTTCCATAGTTATGGTTCATTCCAATGAATATCTAATTGAATAAAAGAAAATACATGAAGAATACATAAAAAAATCGTCTGATACACAATGCAATGAAGATTTGTGCGAGTTTTTGAGAACCGTTTAAATAGAGGAATTATTCAAATGGTTCTCAAAAACTTTAGATGTATCTCATTACAATTCTAATTCACCCTTCCCTTTTTTTTTCATTGTACAACGAAGAATCGTGAAAATATGAAAGTCAAAGAATTCTAAGACTTTCTTTCCAATTAATGAAATTTAGTATTGAATCTAAAAAAAATTAGTATCTATAAAAATAAATTAGATAATAGAACTTGTACCTTGTCAACCGATAACGGGAGAACGAAATCAGGATAAAAACCAATTCCTATAATTATGAAACCCATGTGAGATACGGAAGAATAGGCAATACGTTTTTTTAAATTGCGTTGACCGAGAGAAGTTGAAGCTGCATAAATGATTTGTATTATTCCTACTATCACCAACCAGGGAGATAATCTAGAATGAGCGTGAGCTAATAATTCCATATTGATCCGAATCAATCCATATGCTCCCATCTTTAATAATATTCCAGCTAAAAGCATACATGTACTGTAATGTGCTTCCCCGTGGGTATCTGGTAACCATGTATGTAGGGGTATCATCGGCGATTTGACAGCATAAGCAATAAGAAAACCAAAATAGAGTATTATTTCCAATGCTGCAGGATACGATTGATTAGCTAATTTTTCTAAATCTAATGTTGGTTCATTGGAACCATATAAACCCATACCTAGAACTCCTATTAAGAGAAAAATGGAACCTCCGGCAGTGCACAAAATAAACTTTGTAGCCGAGTACAGGCGTTTTTTTCCTCCCCACATGGATAAAAGTAAGTAAACAGGAATTAATTCTAATTCCCACATGATGAAAAAAAGTAAAAGGTCTCGAGAAGAAAATGATCCTATTTGGCCACTATACATTGCTAACATCAAGAAATAGAAGAATCGCGGATTTCGAGTAACTGGCCAAGCTGCTAAAGTAGCTAAAGTAGTGATAAATCCTGTCAGTAAAATGGGTCCTATGGAAAGTCCATCGGTTCCCAGTCTCCAGTGAAAATCAAAAAGATTGATCCATTTATAATCCTCCTTCAATTGGATTAATGGATCGTCCAATTGGAAATGATAACAAAATACATAGGTCATTAGAAGGAGCTCTAGGATACATATACATAGAGTATACCACCTATACACCTTATTTCCCCTATGAGGGAAAAAGACAATTGAAGAACCCGCGAATATGGGCAAAACAAGAAGTATTGTTAACCAAGGAAAATAACTCGTGATAAAGACAAGATAAAATTAGACCAGAAAAGTCCGTACTCGAGAAAAGAAAATAGATTATTCTTCTCCCGAGCACGGGGTTTTGTCGGTAAAGAGGAATCAAATGATTCAAGTGGAGTTTTTTGTCACATATTAATAAGAAAGACCCATGCTGCGAGTTGTTTCATGCCATAAATAAACACGGACACTCAAAAAATCCGTTGGACAAGCGGATTCACATCTTTTACAACCTACACAATCCTCGGTTCTTGGCGCAGAAGCAATTTGCTTAGCTTTACATCCGTCCCAAGGTATCATTTCCAATACATCCGTGGGGCAAGCTCGAACACATTGGGTACATCCTATACATGTATCATAAATCTTTACTGAATGTGACATTGGGTCTATAAATTCCAGTTTTGAACACAAAAGATTTTCGATCTGGTAAAATAAGATAAGAAAATGAAATAAATCATATATTTTCTATTGTAGACACCAGACGAATCGATGATTTATCAAAATTTGAAGAATCAATAGATTTTCTAATCTGTTTATGAGAAAGGGCCAAGATACTTTGATTTCCATTTCAATAATCATGAAATATGAGTTTACGAATTCAATTCATGTGAATTTTACTATCTTTCTATATATATAGAAATATAATTAGATTAAGGATATTATGATATATTCTATATCAGATGAATACGTTTGTTATTAGGTTAGTTATAGAATAAGTTTTTAACTAGAAATCATAAAATAAATATAGATGAAAAAAGAGAAGAAAGAAAAATAAAAATATTCTATTATCTTATTATTCTAATTCTATTAGATTCTATTTAGAATATTCTATCTAAAAGTCTTATGTTTTGATTTCTATGTGAAAAGAGAAGAATTCTAACTAATTATTCAGCAAATTCGATTGATTGATACGAGTTGATTTTCTGTTACGATGGATCGACGAAACAATAGCTAGCCCAATAGCTATAACAAAGATTGAGAAAATTTCTCCTTTTAATTGCCGACTATCAAATATATCGGAAAATGTGACAAGATTTATATTAACCGAATTCAGTATAAGCTCAAGACACATAAGTGCTCTAACCATGCTTCGGCTTGTGATCAGTCCATAGATACCGATAGAAAATAAATAAACACTTAGAAAAAGTACATGCTCTAACATCATTGATAAATCCCTCATCTATCTCGATTTATTTCAATATGAACAAAAATGAAACCGATTCAGTTGACTAGACTAGAAGAATTACATAACAAAAGAAGATATTCACAGTAGATTGAAACAAAATAGATTAAATCCATTTTTCTTTTTTAATTTTAAAAAAGGAAGTTCTTATTTCTTATTATATTAGAATTCTATTATTGACGAGCCATAGTAATTGCACCTATCAAAGAAACTAAAAGAATTATAGAAATGAGTTCAAAAGGGAGATAAAAATCTGTGGATAAATGAATCCCAATTTGTTGAACGTTACTTATTAAGTCCTGTTCTATAATCTGATTTGATCTTGTAGTCCGAAAAATTCCGGACCATGACGTATCTGGGATAGTAGTCATTAATGAAAAAAAGATATTTTTTCTATTCTTTGATATTCATATTTACATATTGAATTCTATGAATTAGATTTCTATTTTCTAGTATTGAAATCTCAATTCATTTTTTATCTATTTTCTAGAAAATAGATAAAAAAGAGTTCATGTTCCACCGAATCACACGTAGAGATATTGCTAACACACATAGAGTTAATGGTATTTCATAACTAATCGATTGAGCTGCAGCTCGTAGACCGCCTGAAAAGGAATACTTATTATTTGATCCATATCCTGACATAAGAAGACCAATGGGGACAATACTTGAAAAGGCAATCCATAAAAAAACACCTATACTGAGATCAGCTAAAACAAGGTGATATCCAAAAGGAATTACTAAATAACTTAGTAGAATTGATATAAACCCTATAGAGGGTCCGACCTTAAATAAACGAATATTACCTCTAGATGGAATAAGATCCTCCTTCAAAAGTAGTTTGGTCCCATCCGCTAAAGCTTGAAGAATTCCTAACGGGCCGGCATATTCAGGTCCAATACGTTGTTGTATTGCTGCAGATATCTTTCTTTCTAACCACACAATGACTAATACCCCCATTGTAATTCCTAAGACAAGGATTAAAATGGGGACAAAAATCCATATGAATCCATAGACTTCTTTTAAGGATTCTAATCTATAAAAAGAATGAATAGTTTGTACTTCTGTCGTATCAATTATCATTTCAACGATCAACTTCTCCCATAATGATATCTATACTACCTAGTATCGTCATGATATCAGCCAATTTCATTCTTTTAACTAGCTGGGGAAGAATTTGCAAATTGATGAAACCGGGTGGACGAATTTTCCATCTCCAGGGAAAAACACTACTATCTCCTATTAAATAAATTCCTAATTCTCCTTTTGGGGCCTCTACCCTTACATAAAGTTCTTGTTTTAACAATTCAAAATTGGGTGAAAGTTTTTTAGTAATAAATCTATATTCAAAATTATTCCATTCGGAATCCTTTGTCCTATGAAAACGCCGGTTTTCTAAATTTTCATAAGGTCCTCCAGGAATTCCTTCTAGAGCCTGTTGAATTATTTTTATGGATTCTTGCATTTCACCGATTCTTACTAAATAACGAGCTAATGTATCGCCTTCTTTTTGCCATTTGACTTCCCAATCAAATTTATTGTAACACTCATAGCGATCAACTTTACGAAGATCCCATTGGATTCCAGAAGCTCGTAACATTGGTCCTGATAAACCCCAATTTATTGTCTCCTCCCCACCAATAATGCCCACTCCTTCAACTCGTTCCAAAAAGATGGGATTTCGCGTAATGAGCTTTTGATACTCAACAACTTCTGTTAAAAAATAATCACAGAAATCAAAACATTTATCTATCCAGCCATAAGGTAAATCCGCAGCTACTCCTCCGATGCGGAAATAATTATGCATCATCCGCATACCTGTGGCGGCTTCGAATAGATCATATATTAATTCCCTCTCTCTTAAAATATAGAAAAAGGGAGTCTGTGCACCAATATCGGCCATAAAAGGCCCAAGCCATAACAAATGGGAGGCTATACGGCTCAGCTCCAGCATAATAACTCTGATATAACTGGCCCTTTTAGGCACTTGAACACTTTCCAATCGTTCTGGTGCATTTACTGTTATTGCTTCTGTGAACATAGTAGCTAAATAATCCCAACGTGTTACATAAGGCAAATATTGTATAATTGTTCGGTTCTCCGCTATTTTTTCCATCCCTCTGTGTAAATAGCCCAATATAGGTTCACAGTCAATAACATCTTCACCATCCAGAGTAACGATCAGCCGAAGAACACCATGCATTGATGGGTGGTGAGGACCCATATTGACTATTATGAAATTTTTTCTTGTAGCCGGTACAGTCATATTTTTTCCTTAATTCATTATTTCATGAAATTCTTAAAATGAAAAATCTAAAAAAAAAGAATAACTGAACTAATAATAATAAGAAAAGAATGAAAAAAATAAAAAAGAACAAGGATAATAAGAAGAAAAGAATAAGAAACTCAAATAAGAAATTCAAATTTAATTAACGAGTTTTTGGTTCCCGAATATCTAACTGATCCATTAATTTCTTATAACGCACTTTCTTTTTCTTTGACAAATAAGTCAATAATCGTTGACGTTTTCCCAGAATTCTTCGTAGACCTCTTTGCGATAAAAAATCTCTTTTGTGCAATTCTAAATGTGAAGTAAGTCTCCGTATCTTACTGGTGAAATGGAATACTTGAAATTCAACAGACCCACTATTTTCTTCTTTTTCTTCTTGTGTAATAACTGAGATGAATGAATTTTTGACCATAAATTCAGATTTCTATCTTTCTTTCTTTTCTGTGAATTTTACGGATCAGGAAAAATAAGAATATTTCTTATGTCAGTTATTTTCATCTAGTATACATCAAAATTGGATTTCATTCCTATACTACTTTGTTTTTTCTTTATGTGGTTTATGCTTTTATGTTTTGTATATTTGATCCAAATATACAATCAAATATATGTATTCACGAAAGAAAACAATTTCTTTTTACTTAAAAGGATTCCGTTATTCCTAATGAAAATTGATACACTATGAAATTACACTATGAAATCAGCATCATGTAGTAGAATGTTACACAGTGTATATGTTTCGGCTTTCATCTATTAATCTACCAAATATGTTACACGATATGTAGGAAATCCACTATAGATTTTTTTCATTTTTCATTGGAATTGAATTCATTCTGAATTGTGAATACATATGTATTCTTGACATACTGAAACGACTGCTGTTATTGGTATCAAACCAATAGCGATTCATACAAGCTACATCTTCTAATCGAAAATTGGGCCAAAGAAACAATTTGAATTTCATGAAATCTTTTCTATCTGTATTAATATGTTTGTCCTCATTCAAAAATTGTCCACAGTTTCTTATTTTGTTTTCATTGCAAAATCTTGTATTTCTATCCACAACATGAAAATTCCGGGAATGAAAACAAATTCGAATTCGAAATTCTCTACGACGTCTGGGAGATAGAATATTTTCAGGAACAAGTAAATCATAATGATTTTTGTCTCCACTCAAAAATATGTTGCTGTGTCGTGCAATGGATTTTTCAAAACCCCCTTTCTCAATATATCTCTTTTTTGTGTCTTTTTTCTTTGTTTGATGCTTTTTCTTATCGACCAATGAAATATCCATAGTTTGATATATAATATATTTTCCTTTCCTTTGTATAGATAGACAAATTGGTTCAATAATAAATATTCCCTTTCTTATCAATTCTGCAAGAACTAGGTCCTTTTGAATCAGCATTTCATCTATATTTATTTCACCTCTTTGAATCGAAGATATAGCAATTTCCTTTGGATTTCTTAGTCTAAGTAGGAGACAATATATCCTGATATTTTTCATTATTTCTTTCTTCAAGGGATCAGCCCATCTTAGTTGAAAAAGTAAATATTTTTTCAAAAAGAAATCTAGTTCCATTTCATTCTTGCTCTTATATTGTTTCTTTTTTAGAACCTTTTTCATTTCTAATCTTGCGTAATCTTCTTCAACAGTTTTTTGATTTTCTTTTTTTATTTTTCGTAGATTCCATACAAGATTTCCTTGGACCTGTTGTTCATTCTCTTCCTGCTTGGAATTTACTAATTCACGATCTTTTTTTTTATTAGATGATTTCTTTGGATTTACGTTAATGCTTTTACTTTTTTCATTTATAGAAAAATTAAAAAAGAGTGATTTGATTGGGATGATCCAAGGTTTCATTTTATATACATCAAAAAGTAGCACAAATTCTGGGAAGAACCAAGTTTCTAGATTGGATATAGTATCATGATTTGATGCGGTATCATAGAACCTTTCTTTATTCATTCCCATGCAATCAAAAAAGAAACTTTTTTGATTGCATGGTTTGATCTCTTGATGAATTGTAGGAAAAAAAAGATCTTTTTTTTCCATTTTTTTGAAATTCTTAATTTCAGTCTTAGTATCTTTCTGAATCTTGATACCAATATGTGCATCGGTCCAGATCTCAATATTATTTATAAAACAAAGATGAAGAATTCTACAATCAAGATATTTTCTATCCAAATTTGTATTCCTATCAATAAGATATGCTTTTTCGAGATAATCATTACTAGGTATACTTACCAATACATAAAATGATTCAGGTTTCGATATATTGAAATGAGATGGAATTTCTGGGTCCCCGTTTATTTCTAATGTTGATCCAGAAATGTATAAATTAGGAAGGTTTATGTATTTATATGAGAAAAGATCATATCTGTAATGTTTTTTCCATTTGTCTTTTTGACTCATAAATGAATTTTCTGCATAGTCATTTTTTTTCATGGAATAAATAAATTGGTATTTTTGATATAAATCCAATTGGTTTGATTCCTTGTTTTGAATCATACGATGTTTATTTATTCTATTTCGCCATTCTTTAGGTACTAATGGAGACCTTTTTTTTTGAGATAAATCGTATTGATAATGACCTTTTAACCAATTTTTCCATTCGTTCATTACATACGTATGAATCTTATTATGTGAGTTAAATATTCCATGTATCATACAATAGTCTTTTAAATTATCCTTAAAAAAAGGATAGCTCCCTTGATATTTAAGTACAGGTCTCAATTGATACTTATTAAGTAATTGGTTTTGTGATATTTTGTAAAAAACATATGCTTGGGACAGGGAAGATAAGTTCCAATAAGTATTGGAATTTTGATTGCTATTCGTAGTATTATCAGTATTTGAAAACGATTTTAATTTTTTTAGAGTCAAAAGAAAATTCATTGTATTTTGATTTGTTTCATCAATTCCTTCTTGTTCTTGATTTATTTCATTGTTGTAAATGGATTTCTTAAAGATCTTTTTTGTTGATTCAAAGAAAAGTTGTGCATTTATCTTAGAAACGGTAATGGTACATAGCAAAATATCTATGTATATTTTTTCAATGAATGATTTGATAAAGTAGTGTGATTTACGCATTAATCGGATATTTTTCCTTTTTAATATTTTCAAAATATGTTTCTGTGATCCCGATCCTTTATTATCAGAAATTAGAACTATTTCTTTTTTTTTCTTGTCTTTTGCGGTTTGTTCAATTTGATTCCTTATTTTGATTGTCTTATCAGAAAGATCTTTCATTCTTTTTTCTATTACGGACGATTCGCGAAGAATCTTATTATTTCTTTTGAAATCTTTTTTGTTTTCGTTCGGTTCATATACTTTTTCTTTCCTTAATTCAAATAAGAAAATTGTATTTACTTTCTCCAGTTTTTTCATTATTAGTTTGATAACTTGAACGACCCCTTTTGTTTTTTCTTTTCTAATTTTTAGAAAGGATTTTATTTTTTTATTTATTTTATTTAAAGATTTTAAAACTTGTGAAAATTTATTTTTCACCTTTTTTTTTCTTTTTTGGAGTTCTTTATAAATAGGTTCAAAAAAAAAAGGTCGTTTTCGGGGAGAACCAAAGGGAAGTTCCGCTTCCATTCCCCAGACTGTTAAAAAACAAAAATTTGTTCTTTTCTCTTTTTTTTTCATTAGATCTCTATTATGAGATTGTGCCTTAGATTTTCTCCAAGGTTTTAGACAGAAAGGATATAGAATCTTTATCTGAATACCATCTATTAACCAATCTTGGGGAAATTCTGTTTCTGATAATTGAACACCATTATAGGTGCATTTAATATGGATTTCTCTATTCCATTCCTTAAAATCCTCGTCCCACTCGGGAATTTGGAATAATAACATACGGAAAAGGTTTTTGACTATTATTAATGAAGGCAATAGAATGTATTTTCTAAGAAAAGATTGGGTTATTAACATCAAACTTCTTATTACTTGAGTAAATATAAAAGCATCCCAAGCTTCTGATATTTCTATCTGTTCGTTTTTATATCTTTTTTCCTCTTTCTCCTTTTCTTCTTTTTTATCGTCATTTTCAAAATAGGAAATTTTTAATTCTGATTCTTGTTCTCTGCCCATCCAATTCCTAAAAATTATATTCTGCATTTCGTTGATATCAAAAGACGAAAAAAAAGACATTTTGTCTAGACGATCCAAAAAAAGTGGGGAATGTACATTTACTTGAAAGAGGTCCCAAATAACTGTTTTACGTCTTTGAGCGCGCATGGATCCTTTGATTAGATTGCGACGAAAATCCGATTGTTGTGAGTAACGTATCAAAGCCACCTCTCCCTCTTCCACATCGTTTTTATCATTGTTACTAGTATTCTGAATACTAGAAATAGAATTGGTATTCTGATCATTATCGTTATAAATTACCACAAGTTTGGCTCTTCTTGAATGAATCTCATGATCGTCTTCCTCCAATTCTTCTTCATTTTCTTCTTCCTCTTCTTCCACATTCTCGGTTAATTTGTATGACCATCGAGAAACCTTTTTACTGACTTCTTCTATTCTAATTCCAATAGATTCTTTTTTCATTGTTTTTTGATCTTTTGTATGTGTTGTAATTACATCAAATACAAATTGCAAATATTTTGCTTGACTTTCTGAATCAATTCCTTTTTCTTCTTTAGAATTCAAAAATGATTGACGGTAGAGTTCTACGGAATCATTAATAAGTAGATCATGAATCTTATTTATAAAAAAAGATTCTACTAAATCTTCTGTATCTGTATAAGTATTCATGATTGCGCGTGAATCTAATTTTTTTCTGGTTCCTCGATATGGTCCGTTGAAAAAAGGATCATATGCTTTTGGCAAGCATTTTTTTTTTTTTTCATCATCACATAATATGGTTCTTTTTTCAAGGATATCCAGACTAGAGGATCCCTCATTTTTTTCTAGAATTTGGATTCGGCTTTTCAATTCATTGTTCAAATTGCACTTTTTTTTTTCATTAGTATAAATCCAAGAATTATAAAGATCTTCGTCGTATAGTTTTTCTATTATGTATAAAGAAATTCTTTGTTCTAGCATTTCCGAAAAAGTCGATAAACTGGGCGGATATGTAAAGGATATTATTTGTTTCCCATCACTTGTACATGTAAAAAAGAAAAATTGTGACATTTCATTGCGTAAAGCATTTTCTAATTTCTTATTTTTTATATATCGTAATGGACGATTCCATCGCTTAAAATCGAAAAAAAAAGTGACAAAAGTTTTTTCAACCCACATATTCATTCTTTTCTTTTTCTCTTCTTTCAGTCTTCCCAATTCCCAATTCTCTTGATGGGTCTCCAGATCAGAATCTTCGTAAACTGGGCTATCTTGATCTTGATAGCGTGCCTCTTTAAAGTGAAATTCATCCTTTGTTTTTTCCTTTCCATTCACTCGGATCTCTTCCGTTTCATCTATTTTGTCCAGATCCTCCCTTTCTTCCGAAAAAAGGGAAGGGTTTTCTTCGGTGGATCCCTCTTGTTCCTGTTTAGTCTCCTTCATTTCGGAAGTTGTTTCTACATCGCTTTCTTCCTTTCTTTCTCCCCCTTCTTCCGTTTCTGAGGTTTCTTTCTCTTTCAGTTTCTTAGTGACAATAGGCGA